AAATATAGCTAGAAAGGCTATTTCAATAGCAGCATCCAAAATGCCTATACGAACTCAATTCATTATTTCAGAATAATCATTAGAACGAAAGAGGTCTTTAGTATGAAAAAAAATGGCAATTGTGGGTTTATTTTTTTTTTTTGAACACAGAATATTTTTTTTACTTCACCTTTTTGACTGAAAGATAAAAAAATGATATGATTCAACCTCAAACCCTTTTAAATGTAGCCGATAATAGCGGAGCCCGTAAATTGATGTGTATTCGAATCATAGGAGCTAGTAATCGACGGTATGCTTATATTGGTGACATTGTTGTTGCTGTAATCAAAGAAGCAGTACCAAATACGCCTTTAGAAAGATCGGAAGTCATCAGAGCTGTAATTGTACGTACTCGTAAAGCACTCAAACGTAGCAACGGTATAATAATACAGTATGATGATAATGCTGCGGTTATCGTTGATCAAGAAGGAAATCCAAAAGGAACTCGAATTTTTTGCGCAATAGCCCGGGAATTGAGACAGTTCAATTTCACTAAAATAGTTTCATTAGCACCCGAGGTATTATAATACGAGATCGTGATATCGATATATTATTTATGAATTGAATGAGTATGAATGAAATAGATTAATTAGATTAATTAATCTATTTTATTTCACATATATACCTTGTGTAATAATTATTTTATATTTTAAATATTAAAAGTATATAAAATATATAATATATATTTTGCATTAGTTCATTTTCTAATATTCTATATATTTTCTAATATTCTATATATTTTCTAATATTCTATATATAGAGTATTCTATATTTAGAGTATCCTATATATATTTACATTATTCTATTAGAATAATATTTTCTATATATAGAGTATTATTATATTCTTATATTCAATACAATATTAGATTCAATATTAGATATTTTATTGAATCCAATCCAAAAATAAAAAAATGGAAAAATGGGAGCACGTTGATTATATCGAAAGTAAGGAGCAAGAATCATTTTCGTTTATCGTGGGTAAAGATACCATCGCTGATATACTAACCTCAATATGCAATGCTGACAGGAATAGAAAAAGAACAGTTCAAATACCGCTTACTAATATCACCGAAAACATTGTGAAAATCCTTTTACGAGAGGGTTTTGTTGAAAACGTCAGAAAACATCGGGAAAGCAACAAATACTTTTTAGTTTTAACTCTACGGTATAGAAGAAATAGGAAAGGATCATATAAAACTTTTTTAAATTTAAAACGGATCAGTACACCTGGTCTACGAATCTATTCTAACTATCAACGAATTCCTAGAATTTTAGGAGGGATGGGGATTGTAATTCTTTCTACTTCTAGAGGTATAATGACAGATCGAGAGGCGCGATTAGAAAGAATCGGCGGAGAAGTTTTATGTTATATATGGTAATTTTTTGAATATCCGAACTATATGAGAACCTTCTATCCATTTTTGTGAAAAGAGAGAGAAAACATAGATTTCAAATATTACTTCTCATTCATTAGTGAATGCGTGAAGAGGATTTAACTAGAATAATAGAAAAAAAAGAATTCATGAAGAGTGAATATAGAATGAAAATAAGATTCTAGGTTATGATTCCAAAAAAATTCGATGTACTCATATTTTATATGTATACGATCGGGAAAGTAAAAAATGGAAGTATAAGTCACTTAATTTAATTAGACTGTTTTTCAACTTCAACATTCTTTTTTGTTTGAGGGGGGCACAATTCGAAGTTAAAAATGTAAGGAAACCTTATTTTCTTCCTATAAAAATAGAATAGATTCAGAATTAAGTTAAGGAGTAACTAATATGAAAATAGCAGCCTCTGTTCGTAAAATTTGTGAAAAATGTCGATTGATCCGCAGGCGGGGGCGAATTATAGTGATTTGTTCCAATCCAAAACATAAACAAAGACAAGGATAAAATTTTCACAAAAAAAGGCGTTGTATTTAAAAAAAGGTATCGAATGCACAAATCAAATAAATTTTTATTAAAATTTTAATATTTAATAAAAAAATCTTATTAATATTCAATTAAATATTAAATCATAAAAATAAAAATAGAAGAATTTAGATTCTATATTAGTAGAATCTATTCTCTATATTATAAGTATTCTAAGAAATATTATTGATTGATATTTCCAAAATTCTATTCTATATTAATTCTTTCTATCTATATTAATAGAATAGAATATAGAATACAATTAATATAGAAAATATAATAGAATATTAATCCTAGTTAGAAAATAGTAAAGAATCCCTTTTTGACAGGAAATGGATATATCCATATATTTCGGACTTATCTTTTTTAAAATAAAAAAATATGGCAAAACCTATACCAAAAATTGGTTCACGTAAAAATGGACGTATTGGTTCGCGTAAGCAGCCTCGTAAAATACCAAAGGGAGTTATTTATGTTCAAGCTAGTTTCAACAATACCATTGTGACTGTTACAGATGTACGGGGTCGGGTGATTTCTTGGTCCTCCGC